ATCATTTGATATAATTGCTATGCTTAGTGTGTGACTCGTTGGTTTTTGTAGGATTAGGATTCAAAAAATGGAACAGCCCGTAGTACGAACTAATAACTATAGAACTAATAACCAACTCATCGCTTCGCATTATCTGGATATAAAGAAAGAACCAGTCAAAATATGATATATATGATATATAAGTCATCTCGTTGTAGCAACTGAAATCTTTTTTTTGCAAATACAAAAACAAAAAAGAAAAACCAATCTGATTATGGGTTGTAAAGCAAGAAAAGTATACAGATAAATGGAAGGGTGAGAGAAAGATAGAAAAAGAATATCAACGATATATGATTCCAATATGGACGGTCTATGAGTCATCTCATAAAAAAGAATGTAATAAAGCATCAATACTGATTGATCCCTAATTAGACCAATACGTGGATAAAACCACAAATAAAGAGCCCCGAGCCAATAAAGACTGAGAAGATTGACTCAAAAACAAATTTCATTAGGGACTCCGTTGTAGAATCCAGACCTAATCATTACTCGAGAGGTGGTGGGAACGACAGAACCTGTGAATGCATCAGATTCTATTGAAAAGGAATCCTAATGATTCAGTGGGTAGGATGGCGGAACAAACCAGAATTCATTTTTTTTTTTGAAAGATTATGTCATAAACTAATCTTACAACTGAATGTTGAAAGAGTAAATATTCGCCCGCGAATTTTATTTGATTTTGAATAAATTCGATATGATAATAAAAAGCAAAATAAAGATTCATTATAACATTATACCTAAATTACATTATATATAAATAGAATACATGATTAATTATATATTAAATCAAAAGATAAAAAAAATTCTATTAAATGAAATTTCAAAGAATCTCTCGATTCAATATTCAGCATGTATTTTATTTTTAATCGTTTAATTCGCGAGGAGCTGGATGAGAAGAAATTCTCATGTCCGGTTCTGTAGTAGAGATGGGTGGAATTGATAAACAACCATCAACTATAACCCCAAAAGAACCAGATTCCGTAAACAACATAGAGGAAGAATGAAAGGAATATCTTATCGAGGTAATCGTATTTGCTTTGGTAGATATGCTCTTCAAGCACTTGAACCCGCTTGGATCACGTCTAGACAAATAGAAGCGGGTCGGCGAGCAATGACACGAAATGCACGCCGCGGCGGAAAAATCTGGGTACGTATATTTCCAGACAAACCAGTTACAGTAAGACCTACAGAAACACGTATGGGTTCGGGGAAAGGATCTCCCGAATATTGGGTAGCTGTTGTTAAACCCGGCAGAATACTTTATGAAATGAGCGGAGTGGCAGAAAATATAGCCAGAAGGGCTATTTCAATAGCGGCATCAAAAATGCCTATACGAACTCAATTCATTCTTTCGGTATAGGATAGGAATGTATAACAAAAGGAAAGAATTTTTTTGATAAAAAAAGACAATTGTCGGTTTCTTGTTTTGAACAAACAATATTTCTTTTTTTTCACCCTTTATATTGAAAAAGACAAAACAAATAAAAAAAAGATATGATTCAGCCTCAAACCCATTTGAATGTAGCGGACAACAGCGGGGCCCGAGAATTGATGTGTATTCGAATCATAGGAGCTAGTAATCGACGATACGCTCGTATCGGTGATGTTATTGTTGCTGTAATCAAAGAAGCAGTACCAAATACACCTCTAGAAAGATCAGAAGTGATCCGAGCTGTAATTGTACGTACTTGTAAAGAACTCAAACGCGACAACGGTATGATAATACGATATGATGACAATGCTGCAGTTGTTATTGATCAAGAAGGAAATCCAAAAGGAACCCGCATTTTTGGCGCGATCCCCCGGGAATTAAGACAGTTAAATTTCACTAAAATCGTTTCATTAGCACCTGAAGTATTATAAGGGAATGCCGCGATATAGTTTTATAATATTTGAATGAAATGTATTAATTTAAATTTAATTAGTAGATTGTTTGTATATCACGTATATACCTTTTAAAATTCATAAATATTTATGAATTCAGAAAAAAAGAAATAGAGCATGTTGATTATATCAAAATTCGGGGGGAACAATAATCTTAGTTTATCATGAGTAAAGACACTATTGCTGACATAATAACCTCTATACGAAATGCTGGCATGAATGAAAAAAGAACAGTTCGAATACCATCTACTAACATCACTGAAAATATTGTTAAAATCCTTTTACGAGAAGGGTTTATTGAAAACGTGAGAAAACATCAGGAAAGCAATAATTTTTTTTTGGTTTTAACCCTACGACATAGGAGAAATAGGAAAGGACCATATAGAACCGTTTTAAATTTAAAACGGATCAGCCGACCCGGCCTACGAATCTATTCTAACTATCAACGAATTCCGAGAATTTTAGGCGGAATGGGAATTGTAATTCTTTCTACTTCTCGAGGGATAATGACAGACCGAGAAGCTCGAATAGAAGGAATCGGCGGGGAAATTTTGTGTTATATATGGTAATCTTTCTGATAGCCAAATCATATGCGGAACTTTCATATTTGTGAAAAAAAAGAGTATATAGGGTAGGTTTCTAATATTATGCCTCTTTGATTAGTTGATGCTTCAAAGTCGTTTTACCTGTAATGAAAGAACAAAAAAGGATTCGCGAGGTTTAATTACTGAACTACATCCCAATGGTATGTATATTTCGAGTTCGTTTAGATAATGAAAATCTAATTCTGGGTTTTGCTTCGGGAAAGGTTCAACGTAATTTTATACATATACTACCCGTAAATAGAATCAAAATTTTGGTAAGTTCTTATGATTCAACTAAAGTAAATAGAATTTTTATATATAGAATTTGTATATTTAGTATATTAAAAAGTAAAGACTCAAAGAATTTGGTGGTTTTTTGATTTCAACATTCTTTCGTAGGGATACAATTCGAAGTTAGAAATTTTAAGAAACTTATTTTCTTTCAATTTAAGTAGATTCAGAATTAAGAAAGGGAGTGACAAATATGAAAATAAGGGCCTCTGTTCGTAAAATTTGTGAAAAATGTCGATTGATTCGTAGACGGGGACGAATTATAGTAATTTGTTCCAACCCGAGACATAAACAAAGACAAGGATAATCTTTTTAAACCAAAAAAGAATCCCGAAATAGAAAGGACCTGATGTACAGATGTACAAAAAAATCAGTAAAAAAATGAGGATCTGTTTTGACATGAAATGGATATATCCATATATCTCTGACTTATATTTATGAGATGATAAAATATGGCAAAACCTATACCAAAAATTGGTTCACGTAGAAATAGACGTATTGGTTCACGTAAGAATGCGCGTAGAATACCAAAGGGCGTTATTCATGTTCAAGCAAGTTTCAACAATACCATTGTGACTGTTACAGATGTACGGGGTCAAGTAATTTCGTGGTCGTCTGCCGGTACTTGTGGATTCAAGGGTACAAGAAGAGGGACACCGTTTGCTGCTCAAACCGCAGCGGGAAATGCTATTCGGACAGTGGTGGATCAAGGTATGCAACGAGCAGAAGTCATGATAAAGGGCCCCGGTCTCGGGAGAGATGCGGCATTAAGAGCTATTCGTAGAAGCGGCATACTATTAAGTTTCATACGGGATGTAACCCCTATGCCACATAACGGTTGTAGGCCTCCCAAAAAAAGACGTGTGTAAACATTGAAGAGATTTCAAGAGAAATAAATAATTCAATGATTTGATCAAATAATATTACTATGGTTCGAGAGAAAGTAACAGTATCTACTCGGACACTACAGTGGAAATGTGTTGAATCAAGAGCAGACAGTAAGCGTCTTTATTATGGACGCTTTATTCTGGCCCCACTTATGAAAGGCCAAGCCGATACAATAGGCATCGCGATGCGAAGAGCTTTACTCGGAGAAATAGAAGGGACATGTATTACACGTGCAAAATCTGAGAAAATACCACACGAATATTCTACCTTCGTAGGTATTCAAGAATCTGTACATGAAATTTTAATGAATTTGAAAGAAATTGTATTGAGAAGTAATCTGTATGGAACTCGTAACGCGTCTATTTGTGTCAAGGGTCCTGGATATGTAACTGCTCAAGACATTATTTTACCACCCTCTATAGAAATCGTTGATAATACACAGCATATAGCTAACCTAACAGAACCAATTAATTTGTGTATTGAATTACAAATCGAGAGGAATCGTGGATATCGTATAAAAACGCCAAATAACTTTCAAGAAGGTAGTTATCCTATAGATGCTGTATTCATGCCCGTTCGAAATGCGAATCATAGTATTCATTCTTATGTGAATGGGAATGAAAAACAAGAGATACTTTTTATCGAAATATGGACAAATGGAAGTTTAACTCCTAAAGAAGCACTTCATGAAGCCTCTCGGAATTTGATTGATTTATTTATTCCCTTTTTACATGCAGAAGAAGAAAACTTACATTTCGAAAACAATCAACACAAAGTTACTTTACCCCTTTTTACTTTTCATGGTAAATTGGCTAATCCAAGAAAAATTAAAAAAGAAATCACATTGAAATATATTTTTATTGACCAATCAGAATTGCCCCCGCGGGTCTATAATTGCCTCAAAAGGTCCAACATACATACATTATTGGACCTTTTGAATAACAGTCAAGAAGATCTTATGAAAATTAAACATTTGCGCATAGAAGATGTAAAACATATATTGAATATTCTAGAAATAAAAAAGAATTTCGAATAAATTTAATTTTTTTTTCTAAGCTTTTGTCTAAAAAGATAAAAATTTGTTTTAAATCTTTAGCACAATCCCTATATTCGGATATAGGTCCAAAATAAAATTGAATAGATGTATCTAGGGAAAATTCACTTTAAAGCGACGATTCCCTAGATACACATGTCGTAATCTATTTTTTTTTTTATTTAACAATCAAATCAATTTAAAAAAGACCTAAAGTTAGGGACTTATCAATAGGTAGTGTTGCTCCAATACCCAACCAAAGAGCTACTACAGTACCAATC